TTAAGAATAAGCTAAATTAAGCTTTTGGGCTCATACCTCAAATATAAAGATTATCTTTTTCTTAATAAAGTGCCTGATTAAAGAATTATTCTGATAGAATAAATTATGTAATTTTTTTACCTTTATTATATTTTTTAGAATTAAACTAAATCTAATAATATCAAAAATTATTGTGCATCTTACACTAAAATATATTTATATAAGAGAACTTAAATTTCTTTGATAATTTAATTATTTTAAATTTTACTCATAAACTCTAATAAAATATTTTTTATTTTTATTCTATTTTTTAGAACTTTAATTTCAATTTCTTCAAATTCTTGACTAGGATGTTGAATTGGATTAGAAATTAACCTTTTAAGATTTATCCCCCTTATTTCTTCCCCTAAAAACTTATTATCCACAGAAGCATCTTTGAAATATTTCTTAACCCAATCTATTGCTTCAATTAATTTTTTATTTTCAATTTTATTGATAATAATTTTATTTAAAAATTTTTTAATAAATAATTATATTTCTATTATAATTAATTCACCCCTGTTAATAAAAATAGGATCTGCCCCCTTTTTTTTCTGATTTCCAAATATTATAGAAGGTTTAAATTGAATAAATTGTTTAATTATTATAACATGACAAAAAATTTCCCCCATAATTTTACTTTCCTATTATATAAATAATAATTTTATTATAATTATTATAATTTTAAATGTGATTATTGGTGCTATTAATGGGTTTAATCAAACTTCAATTCGTAAATTATTAGCTTTTTCTTCAATTAATAATTTAGGATGATTATTATCCAGATTAATAATTAGTGATAATATATGATTAATATATTTTATTTTATATTCATTTATAACTTCAATTTTATGTTTTTTATTTTCAATATTAAATATTTTTTATATTAATCAAATTTTAAATTTTAATTTAATTTCTTTTATTAAAATTTCTTTATTAATTAATTTTTTTTCTTTAGGAGGTTTACCTCCATTTTTAGGATTTTTCCCAAAATGAACTATTATCAATTTTTTAATTTATAATAATATATATATTATTTCTTTTATATTTATAATATCTAGACTTATTATATTATTTTTTTATATTCGTATTATTTATCTTTCTTTAATATTAAATTTTTTTAAATTAAAATGATTTAAAATTAAAATTAAAAATAATTTTTTTTTAATTATTAATTTTTTTTCTTTAATTTCTTTAAGAGGCTTAATTTTAAATACTTTTTTATTTTTATAAGGTTTTAAGTTAATTAAACTAATAATCTTCAAAATTATAAATAAAGTAAATTCTTTAAGCCTTAATAATTTTTTTATACCTTAAAATTTGCAATTTTATATCATTAATGAATATAAGGCTAATAAAAGAGAATTTTTCTCGTTAATAAATTTACAATTTATCGCTTAAACTCAGCCATTTTATTTAGCGAAAATGACTTTACTCAACTAATCATAAAGATATTGGAACTTTATATTTTATTTTTGGAATTTGATCAGGAATAGTAGGTACATCTTTAAGTTTATTAATTCGAACTGAATTAGGAAACCCTGGATATTTAATTGGAGATGATCAAATTTATAATACTATTGTTACAGCTCATGCTTTTATTATAATTTTTTTTATAGTAATACCAATTATAATTGGAGGATTTGGTAATTGATTAGTCCCTCTAATATTAGGAGCCCCAGATATAGCTTTCCCCCGAATAAATAATATAAGATTTTGACTTTTACCCCCTTCTTTAACCTTATTAATTTCCAGAAGAATTGTTGAAAATGGAGCAGGAACAGGATGAACAGTTTACCCCCCACTTTCTTCCAATATTGCCCATAGAGGTTCTTCTGTAGATTTAGCTATTTTCTCATTACATTTAGCGGGTATTTCTTCAATTCTTGGAGCAATTAATTTTATTACTACTATTATTAACATACGAACTAATAATATATCATTTGATCAAATACCACTTTTTGTATGAGCTGTAGGTATTACAGCCTTATTATTATTACTTTCATTACCAGTTCTTGCTGGTGCAATTACCATATTATTAACAGATCGAAATCTAAATACTTCATTTTTTGACCCTGCTGGAGGTGGAGATCCTATTCTTTATCAACATTTATTTTGATTTTTTGGTCACCCAGAAGTTTATATCTTAATTTTACCTGGATTTGGTATAATTTCTCATATAATTTCCCAAGAAAGAGGAAAAAAAGAAACATTTGGGTCTTTAGGAATAATTTATGCAATAATAGCAATTGGATTATTAGGATTTATTGTATGAGCTCATCATATATTCACAGTAGGTATAGATATTGATACTCGAGCATATTTTACTTCTGCAACTATAATTATTGCTGTCCCTACAGGAATTAAAATTTTTAGTTGATTAGCAACTTTATATGGAACACAAATTAATTACAGACCATCTATATTATGAAGATTAGGATTCGTATTTTTATTCACCGTTGGAGGATTAACAGGAGTAATTTTAGCTAATTCTTCTATTGATATTATTCTTCATGATACTTATTATGTTGTAGCTCATTTTCATTATGTTTTATCTATAGGGGCCGTATTCGCTATTTTTGGAGGATTTATTCATTGATATCCTTTATTCACAGGATTAACTTTAAATAATTATTTTTTAAAAATTCAATTTATTACAATATTTTTAGGAGTTAATTTAACTTTTTTTCCTCAACATTTTTTAGGTTTAGCAGGAATACCTCGTCGATATTCTGATTACCCTGATAATTATTTATCTTGAAATATTATTTCTTCATTAGGATCATACATTTCTTTAATTTCAACAATTATAATAATAATAATTATTTGAGAATCAATAATTAATCCACGAATAATCATATTTTCTTTAAATATACCTTCCTCAATTGAATGATATCAAAATCTACCCCCTCAAGAACATTCATATAATGAATTGCCTATTATAAGTATTTTCTAATATGGCAGATAATATGTAATGGATTTAAACCCCATTTATAAAGGTTTTCCTTTTTTTAGAAATGGCAACTTGATCAAATTTAAATCTACAGAATAGAGCTTCCCCTTTAATAGAACAAATAATTTTTTTTCATGATCATACTTTAATTATTTTATTAATAATTACTATTTTAGTAATCTATTTAATAATAAATTTATTTTTTAATAAATTTATTAATCGATTTCTTTTAGAAGGACAAATAATTGAACTTATTTGAACTATTTTACCAGCTATTACCTTAATTTTTATTGCTTTACCTTCTTTACGCTTACTTTATTTTTTAGATGAATTAAATAACCCTTTAATTACTTTAAAATCTATTGGACATCAGTGATACTGAAATTATGAATATTCTGATTTTAATAATATTGAATTTGATTCTTACATAATTAATCAATTTAACAATTTAAATAATTTTCGACTTTTAGATGTTGATAATCGAATTATTCTTCCTATAAATAATCAAATTCGTATTTTAATTACTTCAATAGACGTTATTCATTCATGAACTATTCCTTCTTTAGGAGTAAAAGTTGATGCTAACCCAGGTCGTTTAAATCAAACTAATTTTTTTATTAATCGCCCAGGAATTTTTTTTGGCCAATGTTCAGAAATTTGCGGAGCAAATCATAGTTTCATGCCAATTGTTATTGAAAGTATTTCAATAAAAAATTTCATTAACTGAATTAATAATTATTCCTCATTAGATGACTGAAAGCAAGTACTGGTCTCTTAAACCATTTTATAGTAAATTAGCAATTACTTCTAATGAAAGAATTAGTTAAATATATAACATTAGTATGTCAAACTTAAATTATTACTTTAGTAATATTCTTTTATTCCACAAATAATACCTATTAATTGAATATTTTACTTTTTTTATTTTTTATTTATTTTCATATTATTTAATATTATAAACTACTATATTTTTTTTAATTTTAATTTTAAATATAAAAATACAAAATTAAATAAAAAAATTATTAATTGAAAATGATAAATAACTTATTTTCTATTTTTGATCCATCAACAAATATTTTTAATCTTTCAATTAATTGAATAAGAACATTTATTGGGTTATTTTTTATCCCATTTACTTTCTGAATAATCCCTAATCGTCATTTCATTTTATGAAAATTTATTATTATAAAACTCCATAACGAATTTAAAATTTTATTAAATTTTAAAAATAATAAAGGATCTACATTTATATTTATCTCCTTATTTTCTTTTATTTTATTCAATAATTTTTTAGGTTTATTTCCTTATATTTTTACTAGAACAAGTCACTTAACAATTTCATTAACTTTATCAATTTCTTTTTGATTAAGATTTATATTATTTGGATGAATTAATAATTCTCAACATATATTTATCCATATAATTCCCCAAGGAACTCCAACAATTCTTATACCATTTATAGTATTAATTGAAACTATTAGTAATTTAATCCGACCTGGAACATTAGCTATTCGTTTAACTGCTAATATAATCGCAGGTCACCTATTATTAACTCTTTTAAGAAGCTCAAGAAATATAATAAGAACTTTTTTATTAATTTTTTTAATTATAGCTCAAATTTTACTTTTAATATTAGAAAGAGCAGTGGCAATTATCCAATCTTATGTAATTACTATTTTAAGAACACTATATTCTAGAGAAACTAATTAATAAATGTCAAATAATCACCATAATCATCCATATCATTTAGTAGATTATAGACCTTGACCTTTAACCGGAGCAATTGGATCTATAACTTTAATAACAGGTTTAGTAAAATGATTTCATAATTTTGATATAAATTTATTAATATTAGGGTATATCATTATTATTTTAACAATATATCAATGATGACGAGATGTATGCCGAGAAGGAACATTTCAAGGTAAACATACAATATTAGTTTCAAAAGGATTACGATGAGGAATAATTTTATTTATTGTATCTGAAATTTTTTTTTTTATTTCTTTTTTTTGAGCTTTTTTTCATAGAAGTTTATCTCCTAATATTGAATTAGGAATTATATGACCCCCATCAAGAATTATTCCTTTTAATCCTTTCCAAATTCCTCTTTTAAATACTATTATTTTAATTACTTCAGGTTTAACTGTCACTTGAGCTCATCACTCTTTAATAAATAATAACTTTTCCCAAACTTCACAAAGACTTTTATTAACTATTATTTTAGGATTTTATTTCTCAATACTTCAAGCTTATGAATATTATAAAGCACCATTTTCTATTTCAGACAGAATTTATGGATCAACATTTTTTGTATCAACAGGATTTCATGGTTTACATGTAATTATTGGAACAATTTTTTTACTAACTTGCTTTATTCGTTTAATTAATAATCATTTTTCAAAAATTCATCACTTTGGATTTGAAGCAGCTGCTTGATATTGACATTTTGTAGATGTAGTTTGATTATTCCTATATATTTCTATTTATTGATGAGGTAATTAATTATTTATATAATATATCTAGTATATTTGACTTCCAATCAAAAAGTTTAAATTAATTTTAATATAAATAATTAAAACCATATTTTTAATTTCATTAATTTTTTTTTTTATTTCTAATATTTTTATTACATTATCATTAATTATTTCTAAAAAAACAAATTTAGATCGAGAAAAATGTTCCCCCTTTGAATGTGGATTTGACCCTAAATCTCTTCCCCGAATTCCTTTTTCTTTACATTTTTTTTTAATTACTGTAATTTTTTTAATTTTTGATGTAAAAATTGCTTTAATTTTCCCAACCATTCCTACATTTTCCTCCACTAATATTTTAATTTGATTTAAAACAATTAATTTTTTTATTATTATACTTTTAATTGGATTATACCATGAATGAAATCAAAAAATACTTAATTGAACATATTAGGAAAATAGTTTAAAAAAAACATTTGAATTGCAATCAAAAAATATTAATATTTAATTTTTCTTAAATAAGAAGCAATCTACAAATGCATTTAATTTCGACTTAAAAGATAGAGTTAAAACTCCTTATTTAAATAATTAATTGAAACCAAATAGAGGTATATCACTGTTAATGATAACATTGAATAATAATTCCAATTAAAGAAATATATTATATTAAGCTGCTAACTTAATTTTTAGTGATTAATTATCATTAATATTTCTATTTATATAGTTTAATTAAAAACTTTACATTTTCAATGTAAAAATAAAATTTTATTTTTTATAAATATTTACCTAAAGATAAATTATCACCTTAATATCTTCAATATTACACTCTTATTTAAGCTATTTAAGTAAATTATTTTTAATAAAAATATTAATATAAATAACATTCATAATACAAATCTATATAAATAAATTTTAAAATTATTAATTATCAATATATTAAAAATAATAGAATAATTTTTTAAAATTAAATATAAACCTTGTCCACTATATAATTCTCTTCAACCTAAATCAATATTTTTTATTAAATTTTGCCCAAAATTTAGTATATGATATCTTAACCCGTAAGTAAATAAATTTGGTATAAATCATATTAATCCTAAAAAACTTCTTAATTTATAACTTAAAATAAATTTATTTAAAGAATATAAATTTATAAATCTAATTAGTCAACCAAATAAACCTCCTAAGACACTAACATTAATTACTATTATTTTTATATTTAAAGGTAAAAAAATTATATAAGGATAATAAAAAATTATTCATCTTAATAAACTTCCAGAAATAACTCTCATAAATAATAAAATTATTATTCTTTTTAATATAATATAATCTTCTCCATATAAATTATAAACTCTTAATAAATTAAATTCATTAACTATTAAATACATTAATAAACGAATAGTATAAAATATAGTTAACCCTGTAGAAAAATAATATAAATAAAAAATAATTAAATTTAAATTTCTTATTCTAACTATCTCTAAAATTAAATCCTTAGAATAAAATCCTGCTAAAAAAGGAATTCCACATAAAGCCAAATTAGAAATATTTAAACATAAAGAAGTCATAGGAATATATAATCTTATTCCCCCTATATAACGAATATCTTGATTATTATTTAATATATGAATAATTATCCCAGCACATATAAATAATAAAGCTTTAAATATAGCATGAGTCAATAAATGAAAAAAAGCTAAATCTCTAAATCCTATTCTTAAAATTCTTATTATTAAACCTAATTGTCTTAAAGTTGATAAAGCAATAATTTTTTTTAAATCAAATTCATAAATAGCTGAAATTCCGGCTATAAATATTGTTAACCCAGAAATTAACAATAATATTTTTAAAAACTCTGTCTCTAATAATAAATTATTAAAACGAATTAATAAATAAACTCCCGCAGTTACCAATGTTGAAGAATGAACAAGGGCTGAAACAGGAGTAGGAGCAGCTATAGCAGCAGGTAACCAAGCTCTAAAAGGAATCTGAGCTCTTTTAGTTATTGCCCCTAAAATGATTAAACATCTAATTACTTGTATATTAAAATCTCTTTTTATTAAATCTAAATAAAAAATAAAATTTCAACTTCCAAAGTTCATTATTCAAGCAATAACTATTAATAATATAACATCCCCAATTCGATTAGAAAGAACTGTTAATATACCAGCATTATAAGATTTTATATTTTGATAATAAATTACTAAAACATAAGAAACTAATCCTAAACCATCCCATCCTAAAAAAATTCTAATAATATTTGGTCTTAAAATTAATAATATTATTGATAGCACAAATAATAGTACTAAAATAATAAATCGATTTAAATTTAACTCAGCACTTATATATCTTTTTCTATAATAAATGACAGAAGAAGAAATTAAAGAAACAAATATTATAAATAATAAAGATATCCAATCTAATAAAATAGAAAAAACAATATTTATAGAATTAAAAGAAACAATTTCCCACTCTAAAAAAATAACTAAATTTTTTATCAAAAAATAAATTATACATATTATGTTTAATAACATAAAAAGAAATAAAAAAAAAAATCTAATAAAACAAATTGAATTATTATTTTTAATAACTTAAAATGATTAGTCATATATTTGATTCCACAAATCAATATTTTAATTTAAATTATTTAAGTAAAACCAAATTCTATAATCAAATTTTAAAAAAATAATATTTAAAGGTAATCAATGTAAAAATAATAATAAATATTCACGAGAAACCCCAGTATAAAATCTATATAACCCTATATTATACTTTCCATGTTGAGAATAAGAAAATAAATATAAACTATACCCAGCTCTAAAAAAAGAAATTAATATTAATATAATCATGGTTAATCAAGATCATCTAACTATTCTATTAATTAACTCAACCTCCCCTAAAAAATTTATAGATGGGGGAGCAGCTATATTTCCAATTATAAATAAAAATCATCATAATCTTATTAAAGGTATAAAACTTATTATTCCTTTATTAATAAATAAACTTCGTCTCCCTAAACGTTCATAATTAATATTTGATAAACAAAATATCCCAGATGAACATAAACCATGTCCAATTATTAAAACATAAGAACCTAAAAATCCTCAATAATTTAAAGTTATAATACCTCCAATTACTAAACCTATATGAGCAATCGAAGAATAAGCAATTAAAGATTTTATATCTACTTGACAAAAACATTTTAATCTAATAAAAAATCCACCTATTAATCTAATTACAATTCATAAATTTCTAATTTTTAAAGTTATTTTCTGAAAAATAACTATAATTCGTAATAAACCATACCCCCCTAATTTTAATATAATTCCAGCTAAAATTATAGAACCTGAAATAGGAGCTTCAACATGAGCCTTAGGTAATCATAAATGAACAAAATATATCGGTATTTTAACAAAAAAAGATAAAACCATTGATAAATACAAAATAAAAGAATTTCTTTCATAAAATTTATATAAATATATTATTATCGTATTAGTAGAATCAAAAATAAAAAATAAACCTAATAATAAAGGTAAAGACAAAAATAAAGTATAAAATAATAAATATAATCCAGCCTGAATTCGCTCAGGTTGATACCCCCATCCTAAAATTAAAATCAATGTAGGAATTAATCTCCCCTCAAAAAATAAATAAAACATTAAAATATTTATTATTCTAAATGTCAAAAATAATATAATTAATAAAAATAAAATATTCACTAAAAATAAATTATAATAATATTTATGTTTAAATAAATTTTCTCTTGCTATAATTATTAAAGAACAAATTCAAATTCTTAATATAATTAAACCAAAGGAAATTATATCACACCCTAACATATAACCTAAATTACAAAAATTTAATCTACTTATAGAAATATTTATAAATAAAAATATTATTAAAAATAATATTAACTGAACCAATCAAAATATATTTCTTAAAAAACATAAAGGAATTATAAATATTATAAATAAAAAAAATTTTATCATAGTAAATTATAACTTTGAAAATAATCATTTCCATAAGTTCGAATTATAGAAATTAAAATTGATAACCCAAGAGCTCCTTCACAAACGGAAAAAACTAAAAAAACTATTAATATATATATATCATAACTTATTATTAAAAAATAATATATCATTAAAAAATAAATTCTTAAAACAATAAATTCTAATCTTAATAACACAATTAATAAATGTTTATATTTTCTAACAAAAATTATATTACCACAAAAAAATATAATAAAAATTACAAATTTTATCATTTGTGTTTTTATAGTTTAAATAAAACATTGGTCTTGTAAATCAAAAATAATACAATTATTTAAAAACTTCAAAGAAAAAGACTTATCTATATCTATAATCTCCAAAATTATTATTTTTATTAAAATATTCTTTGATATCCTAAAATTATGTTTTTCATTTATAATAATTTCTTTATCTTTAATCATATTTTTTATTAATCATCCATTAATAATAGGCTTATTAATTTTATGTCAAACAATATTATTATCTTTATTAATAGGAATTTATATTAATACTTACTGATTTTCTTACATTTTATTTTTAATTTTCTTAGGAGGTTTATTAGTTTTATTTATTTATATTTCAAGAATTGCTTCTAATGAAATAATAAAATTTTCAAAAAAAATTAAATTTAATTTTTTTTTATTATTAATAATCACCTTTACCTTTATTATTTATTATAAAAATTATATTCTTATTGATTATTACAATAATAATGAAATAAATAATTTTAATCAATATTTTTTATTTCATAATGAATTTAAAATTAATTTATCTAAATTATATGATAATCAAACTTTTTTATTAATTATAATACTTATTATTTATCTTTTTATTACTTTAATTGCTGTAATTAAAATTACTAATATTTTTTTTGGTCCCTTACGATCTTTTAACTAATGATAAATAAATTTATTCCCTTACGAAAAAATCATCCTTTAATTAAAATTATAAATAATCTTTTAATCGATTTACCTTCCCCCTCTAATATTTCATCATGATGAAATTTTGGATCACTTTTAGCTTTATGTTTAATTATCCAAATTATTACAGGACTATTTTTAACAATATATTATTACGCTAATATTGAATTAGCTTTTCATAGTGTAAATTATATTTGCCGTAATGTGAATTATGGTTGATTAATTCGAACTATCCATGCAAATGGTGCTTCTTTTTTTTTTATTTGTATTTATATTCATATTGGACGAGGAATTTACTATGAATCTTTTAATTTCTTTTACACATGAATAATTGGAGTTATTATTCTTTTCCTATTAATAATAACTGCATTCATAGGATATGTCTTACCTTGAGGACAAATATCTTTTTGAGGAGCAACAGTAATTACTAATTTATTATCAGCTATTCCATACCTAGGAACTAGATTATTAAATTGAATTTGAGGAGGATTTGCTGTAGATAATGCAACTTTAACTCGATTTTATACTTTTCATTTTATTTTACCATTTATTATTTTAATAATATCTATAATTCATTTATTATTTTTACATCAAACTGGATCAAATAATCCCTTAGGAATTAATAGAAATTTAGATAAAATTCCATTCCATCCTTATTTTACATTTAAAGATTTAATTGGATTTATTATTATTTTATTTATTTTAATTATAATTACACTTATAAACCCTTACATAATAGGAGACCCAGATAACTTTATTCCTGCAAATCCATTAGTTACCCCTGTTCATATCCAACCAGAATGATATTTTCTTTTTGCTTATGCTATTCTTCGCTCTATTCCTAATAAATTAGGAGGAGTAATTGCATTATTAATATCAATCTTAATTTTAGTGATTCTTCCATTTACTTTTAATAAAAAAATTCAAGGAATTCAATTCTATCCTATTAATCAAATTATTTTTTGATCGATAATTACAACTATTATTCTATTAACATGAATCGGAGCTCGACCAGTAGAAACTCCTTATATTTTAACAGGACAAATTCTAACAATTATCTATTTTTCTTATTATATTATTAACCCAATTATTAATAAAATATGAGACAAACTTATTTTTTATAATTAATTAATGAGCTTGTAATAAGCATTTGTTTTGAAAACTTATGAAAGAATAAAAATTCTATTAATTTATACTAAAAATAGTTGTTAAATAAACAATATTATTACACCAAAATATAAAATTATTATATTTAAAGAAATAGGTAAGTAAACCTTTCAACATAAATATATTAATTTATCATATCGATATCGAGGTAATGTCCCTCGTACTCAAATAAATAAAAAAGAAATAAATACTAATTTAATATAAAATATTAAATTTAATCTATACCCCCCTAAATATAATAAAGTAAATATTATACTTATAAATAAAATTCTAGAATACTCTGCTAAAAAAATTATAGCAAATCCTCCTCTTCTATATTCAACATTAAATCCTGAAACTAATTCTCTTTCACCTTCAGCGAAATCAAAAGGAGTCCGATTAGTTTCAGCCAATATAGAAGAAAATATACATATTCTTAAAGGTATTATTAAAAATAAAAATCAAATATTTTCTTGATATAAATTTAACTTTAATAAATTAAAATCCATAATTAAAATTAAAGAAGATCTTAAAATTAAAGCTAATCTTACTTCATATGAAATTGTTTGAGCAATAGCTCGTAAACCTCCTAATATTGAATAATTTGAATTAGAAGACCAACCAGCTATTAATAAAATATAAACTCCAACTCTAGTGCAACAAAAAAAAAATAAAATTCCTAAATTAAATATAATTAAATTAAAATAATAAGGAATTAATCTCCAAATAATTAAAGATAAAAAAAACCCAAAAACTGGAGAATAATAATAATATAAATAATTTGAATAATTTAAATAAATTTGTTCTTTTCTAAATAATTTAATACCATCAGAAAAAGGTTGTAAAATCCCAATATAACCTACTTTATTAGGACCTTTACGAATTTGAATATAACCTAAAACTTTTCGTTCTAATAATGTTAAAAAAGCTACTCCAATTAAAACCCCAATAAATATAATCATTAGACCTAAAATAACATTTAATTTTTCTATTAATAACATCTACTACTTATATAATTAATTATATATTTATGATTTCTAAAACCATTACATTTTTCTGCCAAAATAGCAAAAAAAAATTTTTAATATTCTTTTAATTAAATTATTTAAAATAATTGATCCTTTCGTACTAAATTATTTTATTTATATAAAGATAGAAACCAACCTGGCTTACACCGGTTTGAACTCAGATCATGTAAGATTTTAATGATCGAACAGATCAAAATTTTAAACTTTTGCATTTAAATTTTATCTTAATCCAACATCGAGGTCGCAAACTTTAATTTTTATTTGAACTAAAAAAAAAAATTACGCTGTTATCCCTAAGGTAATTTAATCTTTTAATCATAAATTATGGATCATAAATTCATATATTAATGTTAAATCTTTAAAAAAAGTTAATTAAATTTTTCCATCACCCCAATAAAATTTTTTAATTTTTATAAATTATAAATTTTTTAAAATAATTATAAAATTTAAAAAATTAAACTCTATAGGGTCTTCTCGTCTTTTAAAAAAATTTTAGCTTTTTAACTAAAAAATTAAATTCTATTATTAATAAAGAAACAGTCTATATCTCATCAAATCATTCATACAAGTCTTCAATTAAAAGACTATTTATTATGCTACCTTTGTACAGTCAATATACTGCAGCCCTTTAAATTTTTCAGTGGGCAGATTAGACTTTAAATTATTATCAAAAAGACATGTTTTTGATAAACAAGTGAATATAAATTTTTGCCGAATTCTTTTTTATTAATTTTTTTAATTTATTAAAAATTTATTAATTATATACTAATTTTATCATTATTTCTAACTTTTTTTTATTAAAAATTTTATTTTTGTAAAAAATTAAATAATAAATATTAAATTTTAATTAAATGAAATTATTTATAATAAATTATAATTTTTAAAAAATACAAATTTTAAAATTTTCAATTCTACTAATAATTATTTATAATATTTTAATTTAAAGCTTATCCCTTAAAATATTTAATTAAAACTAATAATAATTAATTAATTAATTATTAAATTAAATTAATTTAAAATTAAATTTTTTTCCAAAAAAATTAGATATATTTAAAAACGATTAACTTTTCATTTCTAATTAATTATTTAAAATAATTATATTATATTAAATTTTTTAATTAATTAACTCTTTTAAATTCGAAATGATTTTATATAAAATCATATTTTAATAAACTCTGATACCCAAGATACAATAAATAAAATTTACTTTTATATAAATTTTTATTTTAAAATTTTTCAAATTTCTTTCACAATACTATTTAACTATAAATTTTTCAATTTTTTTCTATAAAATACTTTAACCCCCATTAAATATTTATATTAAAAATTTTTTTCATATTTATTTATTTATTAATTTTTCCCCCCCAATCAAATTAATTAAAATCAATAATTTCTTTTCAATGTAAATGAAATACTTAACAAGCTCTAATTTGTCTTTCTAGGAACACTTTCCAGTACTCCTACTTTGTTACGACTTATTTCAATTTTAAAATGAAAGTGACGGGCAATATGTACATATTTCAATTTTTAATCATTTTAAAAAACTATTTAAAATTACATTTAAATCCAATTTCAAATTATTATTTTAAAATTATTTTCCATATATATATAATTATATTGTAATCCATCTTAAATTTAATTATTATCTACATCTTGATCTGAATTAATTTTAATTTTAAAATTTAAAATATTATTTCTCTTATAAAATATTTTTTTAACAACGATATATAAAATTTTAAATTAAATATGATTATTCGTGGATTATCAATTAATAGACAGATTCCTCTAAATGAACTAAAATACCGCCAAATTATTTAAGTTTCAATAAATAATTATTTACTATTTCAATATTTTTAATTAATTTTTTATAATAGGGTATCTAATCCTAGTTTATTAGTAAAATTTTTAAATTCATAATTAATATATAAATTTTTTCAAAATTAAAATTTCACTTAATAATTTTAATTTTAATTTAACTTTAATTATTTATTTTTATTAATAAAATTTATTTAAATTTTTGTATAACCGCAACTGCTGGCACAAAATTTGTTATTTACTTTTATATTTCTAAATCTTAATTTCTTAAATTTTTAATTTTAATTACTGTTAATTTACTTATTATATTTTTTAAATACAACAAAATTCATACAAAAATTTACATGTAAATTAAACTCAAAATAAATTTTTTAAATCATAAATTTTTATCTATTTATAAAAAATTTTAAATAGATTTTTTTTTTTTTTTTATATTAAAAATTTATATTTATAATAAATATTTTAATAATTTTATTCTTTCTTTTTCATAATATTATTATAAATATAAATTTATAATAAACGATCAATAATAAGTTTAAATAAGAATAATTATAAATATAATATTAATTTTTTAATAATTTATTATATATATATATATTATATAATTATATAAATATTTAATATATTAATAATTTTTATAATATATTAAATATTTAATATGCATATATATATATATATACGCACACATAAATACATATATACATTTAGTGTATAAAAAGTTTTATGCCAATTTCAAAAATTTTAATATATAATATATAATACATAATTCATAAAAAAATTCAATACTTATTATATATATATATATATATA